TTGTGTCAACAGAAAACTCAATATTGCTATTACCAGAATTTCCAATCCGTATGGGCATCCTAATATTCTTGCAGAATTTATAGCTGGACAATTAAAAAACCGCGTTTCTTTTCGAAAAGCAATGAAAAAAGCTATTGAATTAACTGAACAGGCGAATACAAAAGGAATTCAAGTACAAATTGCAGGACGTATCGACGGAAAAGAAATAGCACGTGTTGAATGGATCAGAGAAGGCAGAGTTCCTTTACAAACAATTGAAGCTAAAATTGATTATTGTTCCTATACAGTTCGAACTATTTATGGGGTCTTAGGAATAAAAATTTGGATATTCGTAGACGAAGAATAACAAACTTTAATTTGTCTTTACATTTTATCCTCGGATAAAAAACAAAAACTATGTAGTATAACACTATAACAGACAGCAATAAAAAAATTACAGTCTTCTTTTTTTGTTTAAGAAAAAATCAGCAATTCTATAAGGTTGAATAAAAATTTCCATCAAAACTCCTTTGATATAATTGCTATGCTTAGTGTGTGACTCGTTAGTTTAGGATTCGATTAGATAAAAAAAAAAAAAAGAACTTACCTATAAGAGCAACTAATAACTATAGCATTAATAAATAACCTAAGCAACTCATTGCTTCGCATTATCCGGATCCAAAAAAATAAGTCAAGATATGATAGACTGATCATATAATTGTAGCAACTTAATTTTTTTTACAAAAAAAAAGAATAACGAAATATTATTATAAGTTATCAAAGGTAATCGAAAAGTATGCGGATAAATGGAAGGATGAAAGAAAGAGAGAAAAATTTTTGAATATTAATGATCTATTATTCCAATTTGGAAAGTCTATGAGGTCACTGTAATAAAAACAATGTAATAAAGCATGAATACAGATTTATTTAATTATTTTGAATGAATCTGTTCGTTCTGAAAACAAAAAATTAAGAGCCTTGAGCCAATAAAAACTGAGAAAATTGACTCAAAAATAAATTAAAAAATGAAATTAAAAATTTCAGGTACGAGCTCCATTGTAGAATTCGGGCCTAATGATTAATCAAGAGGCAATGGGAACGACGGAACCCATGAATATATAGGACTCAATTGAAAAATAAATCTTAGTAATTCATTGGACAGGATGGCGGAATAAACCATAAATTTTATTATCTATTCTGATTTTTATTCTGAGACCTCGTGGGATAAACATCAAACTTAAATAGATATTAAAAGAGTAAATATTCGCCGGCGAATATATTTTTTTTATAAAAAAAGTAATAAACAACGAAAAAAAAAAGAAAAAGATAAAAGAAACTAAGGATTTTGTTAGAATATTATATTCTAACTCTAACAAAAACGACATTCGAGATAATGATATTACGTTATTTTTAAATAAATATAAATAGAATTCATCTTGGATTCCATTTTGAAAAAGACATACACAAATTTAGAAGAGATCAGATGAAATTTCAAAAAAGAACATGATTAATAGGATTAATCATTAACTACATCTATATATTAATACAAGCTTTTTTAGTACTTTTATTCGCGAGGAGCTGGATGAGAAGAAACTCTCACGTTCAGTTCTGTAGTAGAGATGGAATTTCTAATTTAGAAAAAACCCATCAACTATAACCCAAAAAGAACCAGATTTCGTAAACAACATCGAGGAAGACTAAAAGGAATATCTTCTCGTGGGAATCGTATTTGTTTTGGCAGATATGCTCTTCAAACACTTGAACCCGCTTGGATCACATCTAGACAAATAGAAGCAGGGCGACGAGCAATGTCAAGAAATGTACGACGTGGGGGAAAAATCTGGGTACGTATATTTCCAGACAAACCAGTTACAGTAAGACCGGCGGAAACACGTATGGGTTCTGGGAAAGGATCCCCAGAATATTGGGTAGCTGTGGTTAAACCAGGTAAAATCCTTTATGAAATGGGTGGTGTACCCGAAAATATAGCCAGAAAAGCTATTTCAATAGCGGCATCAAAAATGCCTATAAAAACCCAATTCATTATTTCTGAATAGGAATATAGAACGAAAAGGCTAAATAACATTTAAGGATAAAAAGATTATCGGTTTTATTTTTTTGACAAACAATATTTTTTTACTTCGTCCTTTGTATTAAAAGAAGAGATACAAAAAAATGATATGATTCAACCACAAACCTATTTGAATGTAGCAGACAACAGCGGGGCTCGAGAATTGATGTGTATTCGAATAATAGGAGCTAGTAATCGCCGATATGCTCATATTGGTGACGTTATTGTTGCTGTAATCAAGGAAGCAATACCGAATACTCCTCTAGAAAGATCAGAAGTGATCAGAGCAGTAATTGTACGTACTTGTAAAGAACTCAAACGTAACAATGGGACGATAATACGATATGATGACAACGCCGCAGTTGTCATTGATCAAGAAGGGAATCCAAAAGGAACTCGAGTTTTTGGGGCGATCCCACGGGAATTGAGACAATTAAACTTTACTAAAATAGTTTCATTAGCTCCTGAGGTCTTATAAGACCTAAATATCGATAGTTAGTATAGGATAAAAAAAGGTATTGAAATAAAATTAATTAATTGATTGTGTATCACGCATATACCCTTAATAATAAAATATTAATAATTTAATTCATATATTAATATATAATTCGTCTATATCTATATATAAATAAAAGAAAAAGAACATGTTGATTATATCAAAATTATAGAACAATAAGGAATTTTAACTTATCATGGGGAAAGACACTATTGCTGATATAATAACCTCTATACGAAATGCTGACATGAATAGAAAAGGAACAGTTCGGATAGGGTCGACTAACATCACCGAAAGCATTGTTAAAATACTTTTACGGGAGGGTTTTATCGAAAACGTAAGGAAACATCGTGAAAACAATCAATATTTTTTAATTTTAACCCTAAAACATAAACGAAATAAGAAAGAATCCTATAAAACTTTTTTAAATTTAAAGAGAATAAGTCGACCGGGTCTACGAATCTATTCTAACTCTCAACGAATTCCGCGAATTTTAGGCGGAATAGGAATTGTAATCCTTTCGACTTCTCAAGGTATAATGACAGACCGAGAAGCTAGACTAAAAAGAATCGGCGGAGAAATTTTGTGTTATATATGGTAATCCTTCTAATATAAAAATTAGATATCCGGAATTTACCATTTTGTGAAAAAAGGGGGTTGTGTAATACCACCCCGGCTAAAAATAAAAATTTTAGCAAGTTCTTAGGTATAAGTTAATCAGGGGACTGCCGCTTTCTAGACTCCATAACAAGGATTTAAAATAGTAAGTGGTTTTTTCAACTTCAACATCCCTTTCACGAAGATACAATTAAAGATTCAAAAATATCAAGAAACCCTTTTTCGTCCAACAAAACAATAAGTATATTCACAGAATTAAGGAATAATAACTATGAAAATAAGGGCTTCCGTTCGTAAAATTTGTGAAAAGTGTCGACTAATCCGTAGGAGGGGACGAATTATAGTAATTTGTTCCAACCCGAGGCATAAACAAAGACAAGGATAATCTTACTAAAGGAAATAAAATAAAGGAAGGGGCACTTCCAAGGAGCTGGCAAAAAAGTCCGTTTTGACATGAAATGGATATATCCATATATTTCTTGTGAAATGAAAAAATATGGCAAAACCTATATTAAGAATTGGTTCACGTAAAAATACACGTAGTGGTTCACGTAAAAATGTACGTAGAATACCAAAGGGAGTTATTCATGTTCAAGCAAGTTTCAACAATACCATTGTGACCGTTACAGATGTACGGGGCCGGGTTATTTCTTGGTCCTCCGCGGGTACTTGTGGATTCAGGGGTACAAGAAGAGGAACACCTTTTGCTGCTCAAACCGCAGCAGGAAATGCTATTCGAGCAGTAGTGGATCAAGGTATGCAACGAGCTGAGGTAAGGATAAAAGGCCCTGGACTGGGAAGAGATGCAGCATTACGAGCTATTCGTAGAAGCGGTATACTTTTAAGTTTCGTACGAGATGTAACCCCTATGCCACATAATGGTTGTAGACCCCCTAAAAAAAGACGTGTATAGAACTAAATAAAAGCTGAAAGGGTTTCAAGAGAAATAAACGATTCAATCATCTGATCAAATAAAATTACTATGGTTCGAGAGAAAGTCAAAGTATCTACTCGGACACTACAGTGGAAGTGCGTTGAATCAAGAAGAGACAGTAAGCGTCTTTTTTATGGACGGTTTATTCTGTCTCCACTTATGAAAGGTCAAGCCGACACAATAGGCATTGCGATGCGAAGAGCTTTACTTGGCGAAATAGAAGGAACATGTATTACACGTGCAAAATCTGAGAACATACCACATGACTATTCTAACATAGTAGGTATTCAAGAATCAGTACATGAAATTTTAATGAATTTGAACGAGATTGTATTAAGAAGTAATCTATACGGAACGCGCAACGCGCTTATTTGTGTCAAAGGTCCCGGATATATAACTGCTCGAGACATAATTTTACCGCCCTCTGTGGAAATAGTTGATAATACACAGCATATAGCTACCTTAACGGAACCAATAGATTTGTGTATTGGATTAAAAATCGAGAGGAATCGCGGATATAGCCTAAAAATGTCAAATAACTTTGAAGACAGAAGTTATCCTATAGATGCAGTATTCATGCCTGTTCAAAACGCGAATCATAGTATTCATTCCTATGGGAATGGGAATGAAAAACAAGAGATTCTTTTTCTAGAAATATGGACAAATGGAAGTTTAACTCCTAAAGAAGCACTTCATGAAGCCTCCCGGAATTTGATTAATTTATTTATTCCTTTTCTACATGTAGAAGAAGAAACGTTCTATTTAGAGAACAATCAACATCAAGTTACTTTACCCCTTTTTCCTTTTCATAATAGATTAGTTAACCTAAGAAAAAAAAAAAAAGAACTAGCATTTCAATATATTTTTATTGACCAATTAGAATTGCCTCCCAGAATCTATAA